CTTTTTTTCTTTCTAATTTTTTTTTCTATTATAAAAAGAAGATGAAATAATTACAATGGATTTAAAATTAAAACTTATTCTTAGATAAATCAATTGCGAAATACTTCTGCAGAGTGTCCAATATCTGTTTTACATCTTCTATTCGAAAAAATTCAATTCTCATAAGATCTTCTTGACTGTTATTCAAAAGGTCCGATAATGTATGTATATTGGACCCTTTGAGACAGTTATAGGTCCTGGAAGGCAATTCTGATTGGTCAATAAAAATACATTTCAATGGAATTCCTTTTTTGTTTTTCTTTAGATTAGTTAATCTATCTTGAAAGGTAAAAAGGGGTAGAGGAAACCTGTTTTTATTTTCTTCGAAATTAATGTCCTCTTCCTCCGCATGTAGAAAAGGAATAAATAAATCAATCAAATTACGAGAAGCTTCATAAAGTGCTTCCTTAGGAGTTAAACTTCCATTCGTCCATATTTCTAGAAAAAGTATCTCTTGTTTTTCATTCCCATTCCCATAAGAGTGAATACTATGATTCGCATTTCGAACAGGCATGGATACAGCATCTATAGGATAACTTCCATCTTGAGAGTTATTTGCGGATTTCATACGATATCCGCGATCTCTCTTGATTTGTAATTCAATACACAAATCAATTGGTTCCGTCAGGTTAGCTATATGTTGTGTCGTGTCAACTATTTCCACGTAAGGTGGTGAGATAATATCTTTAGCGGTTACGTATCTAGGCCCCCTGACGCAGATGGATGCGTCTATAACTCCATACAGATTACTTCTCAATATAATTTCTTTCAAATTTAGTAAAATTTCATGTACTGATTCCTCAATACCTACTATCGTAGAATATTCATGTGCTACTTTCTCAGATTTTGCACGTGTGATACATGTTCCTTCTATTTCTCCAAGTAAAGCCCTTCGCATGGCAATACCTATGGTATCGGCTTGACCTTTCATAAGCGGGGACAGAATGAAACGACCATAATAAAGACGCTTACTGTCTACTCTTGATTCAACACATTTCCACCGTAGTGTTCGAGTGGATCCTACTACTTCCTCTCGAACCATACTATAATAAGTATTATTATAATATTTGATCAGATCATTGAATCATTTATTTCTCTTGAAATCCGTTTAATTCTTCTTTCTACACACGTCTTTTCTTAGGAGGTCGACACCCATTATGTGGCATAGGTGTTACATCACGTACTAAACTTAATAGTATACCACTTCTACGAATGGCTCGTAATGCTGCATCTCTTCCGAGACCAGGGCCTTTTATCATAACTTCTGCCCGTTGCATACCCTGATCAACTACTGTACGAATAGCATTTACCGCTGCGGCTTGAGCAGCATAGGGTGTACCTCTTCTTGTGCCTTTGAATCCAGAAGTACCCGCGGAGGCCCAAGAAACCACCCGACCTCGTACATCTGTAACAGTTACAATGGTATTGTTGAAACTCGCTTGAACATGAATAACTCCTTTTGGTATTCTACGTCCATTCTTACGTGAACCAATACGTCCATTCCTACGTGAACCAATTCTTGGTATAGCTTTTGTCATATTTTATCGTCTCATAAATATGAGTCAGAAATATACAGAAAGAAAAGATACGGAGATATCCATTTCATGTTAAAACAGATCTTTTATTCTTACATGGGTCCTCCCCTTTAGAAAAGAAAGTTCTTTTTTAGAAAGATTACCCTTGTCTCTGTTTATGTCTCGGATTGGAACAAATCACTATAATTCGTCCGCGCCTACGGATCAGTCGACATTTTTCACAAATTTTACGAACAGAAGTCCTTATTTTCATATTTCTTATTCCTTACCTTAATTCTGAATCTACTCTTTTGAAGAAAATAAGTTTCTTGAATATTTTTTTTTTAACTTCGAATTGTGTCCCCATGAAAGGAATGTTTAAAAAATCACCTAATCATTCGAATCTTTGTTGCGAAGTCTATAAATTATACGTCCTCTGGTTGAATCATAACGACTTACTTCAATTTTTACTCTATCTCCTGGTAGTATCCGTATAAAACTGCGCCGGATCCTCCCTGAAGCATAACCTAGAATTAGATCTTCATTATCTAAACGGACCCGGAACATACCGTTAGGAAGTGATTCAGTAATTAAACCTTCATGAATCAATTTTTGTTCTTTCATTCCAGGTAACCCCCTTGAAGTATCAACTAATGAAGGAAGAGGTATATAACTCACTTTTCCTCTCTATTTCACAAATGGGAAGTTAGAGATAAAATTAGGATACCAGAGGAGGAGGATCACCATATATAACACAAAATTTCTCCTCCAATTCTTTCTAGTCGAGCTTCTCGATCTGTCATTATACCTCGAGAAGTAGAAAGAATTACAATTCCCATTCCACCTAAAATCTTAGGAATTCGTTGATAGTTGGAATAAATTCGTAAACCGGGTCGGCTGATACACTTTAAAACAGTTCTATATATTCCTTTCCTAGTCTTTCTATGTCGCAGGGTTGAAACCAAGAAATATTTGTTATTTTCCTGATGTTTCCGAACATTTTCAATAAAACCTTCTCGTAGAAGTATTTTAACAAAGTTTTCGGTGATATTAGTAGATGCTATTCGAACTGTTCCTTTTTTATTCATGTCAGCATTTCTTATAGAAGTTATTATATCGGCAATAGTGTCCCTACCCATAACGAACTATAATTTTTTGTGCCTCCTAATTTTGATATAATCAACATGTTTCCCTTTTTCTTTGTTTTTTTTTTTTTGAATTATTAAATTTTAAAAAGTATATGCGTGAGACACAATCTATTAATTTGATCTATTTCAGATAGCCTACTATATCATAGTGTCATCCACTAGTATTTATAATACCTCGGGAGCTAATGAAACTATTTTAGTAAAATTCAACTGTCTCAATTCCCGAGCGATCGCACCAAAAACTCGAGTTCCTTTTGGATTTCCTTCTTGATCAATGACGACCGCTGCATTGTCATCATATCGTATTATCATACCGTTGTCACGTTTGAGTTCTTTACATGTACGTACAATTACAGCTCTAATGACTTCTGATCTTTCTAGAGGCATATTTGGCACTGCTTCTTTGATTACAGCAACAATAACGTCACCAATATGAGCATATCGGTGATTACCAGCTCCTATGATTCGAATACACATCAATTCTCGAGCTCCGCTGTTATCCGCTACATTCAAAAGGGTCTGAGGTTGAATCATATATTTTTTATTTGAATCTGTTATTTCAATGCAAAGGATGAAGGAAAAAAAGAAATATTGTCCGTCCAGAATAAACCTGCGGTTGTTTTTTCATCCTCAATATCCCTTTTGTTTAGTTCTATATCCCTATCGTGAAATAACAAATTGAGTTCGTATAGGCATTTTGCACGCAGCTATTGAAATAGCTGCTCTGGCTATAGTTTCTGATACTCCGCCCATTTCATAAAGTATTCGACCCGGTTTAACAACGGATACCCAATATTCGGGGGATCCCTTTCCCGAACCCATACGTGTTTCTGTAGGTCTTACTGTAATAGGTTTGTCGGGAAATATACGTACCCATATTTTTCCACCACGACGCGCATATCGTGTCATTGCTCTCCGCCCCGCTTCTATCTGTCTAGCTGTGATCCAAGCGGGTTCAAGCGCCTGAAGAGCGTATCCGCCGAAACAAATATGATTGCCTCGATAAGATATTCCCTTCATTCTTCCTCTATGTTGTTTACGAAATCTGGTTCTTTTGGGGTTATAGTTGATGGTTGTTTCTTAATTCCATCTCTATTGCAGAACCGGACATGAGAGTTTCTTCTCATCCAGCTCCTCGCGAATGAAACGATTCAATAATATTACGGATACACATGTATAATTATAATAATAAATAATAATTATCTTTATAATTATAATAAAATAATAAATAATAATAATATATATAAGTAATTATAAGTAATGAATGGCATTTATTGATATTTAATTTGTTACATATTTAATTTGTTACAAAGGAAGATGTATATACAAAATATATAGCTGGACGTGTATATTATTAGATATAGAAAATATAAAAAATGCTTCTTTTTTTAGAATATAACGTAGAATATAATGAATCCTTATTTTTACCTCTATCGAATCGCGCCAAAATTGTAATCCAATAAATAAAGGTTTCGCGGGCGAATATTGACTCTTTCATTCGTAGGGTCAGTCAATTCATGACACCTCTCAGAATAAATCAATTTTTTCTTGGTTCGTTCCGCCATCCCACCCAATGAATTATTAGGATTCGTTTTCAATAGAATCCTATGCAGTCACAGGTTTCATCGTTCCCATAGCTTCTCCATTAATGGTTAGGCCTGAACTCTGCAATGGAGCTTCCGGCAAAATTCGTTCCCGAGTCAATCTTCTCAGTTTTTATTAACCCGAGGCTCTTTATTCTTTATTATTTTTTTCTTTTTTTTATATTATTTTATTTATTTATATTTCATTTATATATTTATATCAGTATTGATTATATCAGTATTAATGCTTTATCACACTGCCTTTTATGAGTTGATTCATAGACCATACATACATATTGGAATCATATATCATTGATATTTTTGTTCTCTCTTTCTATCATCCTTCCATTTATCTACATCCCTTTATTTTTGCTTCACAGCCCATAATAAGATTTCTTTTTTTATGGAAAAAATTTCAGTTGCTACAACTATATGAGCGATCCACCCATATAGTGACTGTTTCTTGGGATCTTGACAATACGAAGCAATAAGTTGGTTATTAATTTATATGGTTACTAAGTTCATAGTAGGGGTTAGTCTATTTTTTTTTTTAATCTCAACCCTAAACTCTAAAGAAAAAACTAACGAGTCACACACTAAGCATAGCAATTATACTAAATGGTCAATCGAATTTTTATTCAACCTTATAGAATTAGAATTGTTCATTTTTGTTTGATTTAACAGAAAAAGAATGAAACAGTTTGTAATTTTTTGTT